TTTATGGATTCCCTATTTATTTGTTCTAATCCTAATCCACAAGGATAAAATTCAGACTTTAAACTGTTGTTCAATTATTTCAGTGTAATTCTCAATCGAACAATACTAGAATCACATTCTGCACATCACGCTCTGTAGGATTTGAACCTACGACATCGGGTTTTGGAGACCCGCGTTCTACCGAACTGAACTAAGAGCGCTTTCTTTTCATAAATTATTTTATATGATCCCAATACATCTTGCATGCATATACTATATCAATATATCCATTATATATTATCTATATATACATATAGATATTCAGTATGTATGTCCAATTAGAATTCGTCTTCAATTGGTCCCATTTTATTGCTCATATTTTATTTCTCATATAATAAAGAATATCATATGATAAGGAATAGTTAGGGATAGGGATGACAGGATTTGAACCCGTGACATTTTGTACCCAAAACAAACGCGCTACCAAGCTGCGCTACATCCCTTTCCATTTGTTTATAGTGTTATTGTAAAGAATCTTTGTCTTGTTTTCCACATTTTTCTTTTCTCTGTTGATATATATTATATATATTAATTATTCTGCCATTTTTTTTTTCCTATATTATAATATACAATAGAATATGAAAAATAAAATAATATTATATTATAAAAATAAATAATATATATAGAATAAAAATAGAATAAAATAAAAAAATAAAAAAATACTTAAATTAAAAAAGGAGGATTTGAAATGCGAGATCTAAAAACATATCTTTCCGTGGCACCGGTAGTAAGTACTCTATGGTTCGGGATTTTGGCAGGTCTCTTGATAGAGATCAATCGTTTTTTTCCAGATGCATTGATATTTCCCTTTTTTTCTTTTTAGTTATTGAAATGGGAAGGGATGAAAAAGATTTATAGATCCAATTAAATATATGTAATTAATCTCTTCTTCTTTATTTCTTCTTTTTTAGAATTAGAATAAGTTAGAAAAGATAAAGAATAGAATATTAAAGGGCAAATTAGGCCTCATTTAAATTCGGAATCTGGTCCAGGCTTCAATGGAATTGAATTATTAATTCAATTCCATTTCTATTAATAATAGAGTGAAACCAGAAATCAAAACATAATGCCTAGGATGGGGTAAAAATATCATATAAAATACTTTAACAAATTAAAATACTGCATTTATTGTAATTTGAAACGACATATAGTTCAAAATCATTGCATTATTTTTGTACTATATTAATATTTAATATTAATTGGAGTGAAATCTTTCAAAATTTTATTTCGAATTTTGAATTTCTATATATATATTTTTTTTCGTTTTTTCTTTTTCTTAGATTCGAATCCGAAAATAGAAGAGTTAAGTGAATGAAAAACCCAAAGGAGGTTCATGGCCAAGGGTAAAGATATTCGAGTAACTGTTATTTTGGAGTGTATCGGTTGTGATAAAAAGAGTGTTAATAAGGAATCAACGGGTATTTCTAGATATATTACTCAAAAGAATCGACACAATACGCCTAGTCGATTGGAATTGAGAAAATTTTGTCCGCGCTGTTGCAAACATATAGTTCATGCAGAAATAAAGAAATAGAGAAAATGGATCACTTGTGTGTTACCCTCCCAACCAAAGAACATACCATGTAAAATGATCTATTTTTTGTATATATACTATAAATCTATAATTTATAGTTGAATTTTATACATATATCCTTATATAAAACATATATTAAAAAAAAAGTAAGAATAAAAAAAACAAATCCTGTAATAAATGTTATTTTTGGAATAGGAATAAAACCATGGAAAAATCTAAGCGACTCTTTCTTAAATCCAAGCGATCTTTTCGTAGGCGTTTGCCCCCAATCCAATCGGGGGACCGAATTGATTATAAAAACATGGGTTTAATTAGTCGATTTATTAGTGAACAGGGAAAAATATTATCCAGACGCGTAAATAGATTCACCTTAAAACAACAACGATTAATTACGATTGCTATAAAACAAGCTCGTATTTTATCTTCGTTACCTTTTCTTAATAATGAAAAACAATTTGAAAAAAGCGAGTCGACCGCTAGAACTACTACTTTTAAAAAAAATAGAAAAAATTCGAAACGAAATAAAATTGGCATTTAGATTCAAATTAAACATGGATTGATGTTTTGTTTGAAAACAACAGTAATTCAATTTGGGTTGTTATGTTGTAAGAAACAAGATAATCGGTGACGAATAATATTTTTTTTGAGCATGGTTGTTTATTTTGACAGCTTTTATCCTAATATCATATGAATTTTTATCATATGATAAAGCTGTCAAAATAAACAAATTTTTATTCTATACCTTCTCGGAGTACAATCTCGGGCGATTTTTGGTTTTTATGATATCGTTGGCAATCATAAAAAGACAATTCTCTTTTAATATAGCTATTTGTGCAACTATTTTACGATTAAGAAGCAATTCCTTCATGTATAGATTATATATTAAATTACTGTAAATATAATATACTTTTGGATTCTTGCGAATTACTGCATTTATTCGGCTAATCCATAAACCACGAAAATCTCTTTTTTTCCTATCTCTATCCTGATGAGCCGAAACCAAAGCTTTAATTTTCTGTTGAGTAATAGTTCGAGTAAGTCTTGAATGAGCTCCGCGAAAGCTTGATGTAAATAAACGAATTTTTGTCCTCCGTTTCCGAGCTATATATCCTCGTTTAATTCTGGTCATTGAATAAATGAGATTTTGATGAATAACTATTTGTTGAATTTTTTTAAGTTATTCTTTTCTACTTCCTAGTCTATTAATAACAAAAATGGATTCTTCCAATGTATAAAAAAAAATTCTAATGGCTCTTGCTACTATAACCTCCCCAACCACGATTTTTTTCTAAATATTGAACCTCAAAATAATAAATTGCATTGATACCAGGTATCAAAAACATAGTTATAGTAAATGAAATAGGACCTAGATGAAAAAAATGGTGGGTTCCATCGTTTCTATGATTTTTTTATAAACGAACAGGTCCTCTCTATACACCGGAGCCTTTTTTCTTTTCATTTTTCTATTCATTTAATTAATGTTATTGTTAACTTGTACAGTTCACACTGTTTGGCTCTACCCATCTAATATCTAGTAAATAGGTTTTGACAACGAAATCTAGTTATACAGTAACGGTATTTTAGTATGAAATTTTGCTGGGTAGCTGACCCTCTTATTCCGTTCTTTCCAAATTAATTAAGGACATAATTTATCTTTAATTGAAATAGTATTTTCTCCGCTTAATGGGTAACTTAGCTATTTGTTACCAATGTAAAGTCTTTGTAATCTTAAATTGCAATTTAAGGTTATTGGGTTTCCACCAATCCAAACCATAAATTTTATACATGATAGAAGAATTTATATATTCTTAATATATATATATTAACTTAATATAGTGTGAATGGAATTTTTCCATTCACACTCACACTATATTAACCGATCGCCAATACTTAAAAAATGAAATTGGTTTTTTCTTATTATATGATCTGAACGAGTCGCACATACACCCTGGTACACGTTCCTCGGCGCTGAGGGCATCCCCGAAGAGCTGGAGATTTTGTGACGTTTCGAATTGGCTGTCTTGTGTTTCTAATAAGTTGTTTCATAGTTGGCATGGTGAGTTGTATATCTATATATAATGAACGGGTTTAGATCAATCCTAACCCGATGATTCTGAATTATTTATATCCTATTAATAAGTTAAGTCATAGATATATTATATTAAAATTAAAGTAAGAGGATTCAAAAATGAAATTGCAAATCCTGTATTTTTTTTAGAAGAATTCTTGCTACTAATTTATTATTCAACGGCTACAAGATCCACAATTCCATGAGCTTGGGCTTCTGCTGCTGACATAAAAACATCTCTTTCCATGTCTTCGGATATAACCCATAAAGGTTTGCTCGTTCTTTGCACATAAACCCTTGTGATAGTTTCACGCAGTTTCAGTAGTTCTTCTGCTTCCAGGATAAATTCTCCCGTTTGTGCCTCATAAAAAGAACTAGCGGGTTGATGGATCATTACCCTGATTATATAACTTAATAAGTGTTTCCCTTATCTTGATAAAGATTTTGATAAGGATTTCTCCAATATTGGTAAAGATTTTCTTTATTCCCAAAACAAAGGTAAAAGGGATAAATACAAATACGAAAATAAATGAGCAAAAATAAGATTTAATAACCGTACAAGCATTTTCTGCGTATTAATGCATACGGCTTTTCCAAGTATGCAATTCATTTTTTTCCTCTATGGATAGAGTATTTTTTCTTCTATGAATTTTCTCTCCGTTTATGAATTTTTTCTTGGATGGAAGAAAAGAAAAAAGAAGTAAAAAATCTATTGGGTCTTTTGGATCCAGATTCTTAAATAATGAACAATACAATAACCAACTTTCTTTTTTATTTTGGAATCTATTTTAAAATACTATGATGGTTCCGTTGTTTTTTTTATTTCATTTTGTTTGTTATTCAACAATCCGAAAGTTTCTTTTTTTCATATTTTACGTTTTCTTCTAATTAAAATAAAAATTGTTAAAAACTTTCTGGTATGAAAAAAACAAAAAAGTCTGTGACACTAAAGTTAAACTAGGTTACTGATAAATCAGATAAAATAGTAAATACCCTCTTTTTCATACTACTCTTTCTATATATAATCGAATGGTTAAAAAACAAAAATTTGTATATGGAATTCTAAATACCATGCTCTTTTTACTTAAAATGTTTTAATGGCGAAGGTATAGTCTTTGTATATATATATATATTTTATATATTTTTTCTCAAAAAAATAAATATATATATATTTTCTCAAATAAAAGAATCATTGGCGCCAAGCGTGAGGGAATGCTAAACGTTTGGTAATTGCCCCTCCTGCCAAAAGAAAGGATCCCATTGAAGCGGCTAATCCCATACATACTGTCTGTACATCTGGTTGTACAAATTGCATAGTATCATAAATAGCTATTCCGGGTATTACCCACCCCCCCGGAGAATTTATAAACAGATACAAATCTTTATTATCCTCCTCTATACTGAGATATACCATAAGACCGATAAGTTGATTAGATATTTCACTCTCAACCTCTTGACCTAAAAAAAGTAATCTTTCTCGATAAAGTCGATTGATTAGGATTAAATTTTTTTCCTTAAGAGCCGTACATGCACCTTTTGATGCATACAGTTCATCAAAAACTATATAAGCAAAAAGAAATCAATGTGTCGATTTTAAATCTCTTTCTCTTTTTATAATGGACTTCTTCGAACTTTTAAAGAAAAATAATAATATACTCCATTTATTGAACTAACTTCTCATTGATGTATTGCTTTCATCGAGATCTAATCTCAATCACAATGTAATTTTCTTGTTTCTGAATAGATTTTTTCAATTCTTTTAGGTTTCTTTTCTACTCTGAGTAAAGATCTGCCCGATTTGGATTTGTACATATAGAACAAATATTACAATACTATGTCTTTTTGTTATAACTTCTTTTCTGAATTTCTTATTTAATGTTTTCTGTAAAATATATGATATTATAGAAGTGGTGATCATAGATATATTACTGGTTTTTTCTAAACAGAGCCTGGGTACTTTATTTTATTGGTCCAACCAAGCCAACCATAAGTTATTCATAGTTTTGAATAATAATCTGAATGTCCCCTCTACTCTAAAAATCAAGAAATCGATAGAATTGTACTTCATTACACTTCACGCTCCAAATTTTTTATGATTCAACAATTCTCTTTTGGGGGTGAAAGAGAGGATATCTCGATCGGGGGAGAAAACGGGGAAATTCCATATCACCTACTATATCTGACAAGTCGCACTATATATCAACCCAAGATGCATCTTCTTCCCCAGGGATTCGAAAGGGTACTTTTGGAACACCAATGGGCATAAAATGGAGAAATAATAAAGTCATATATCTCACTTTAGTGTGGAAACGTAAGAATTAGCTTATCGTGTTCAAAATGATTTACTCGTGTTATATTCCATTTTTGAAAATTATAAATAAAAAAAAAAAGGAATACTAAATAAAGTAAAGTTGTTACGAATGGGTCCTTTGGGGTGATAAACGAGTATGGCTGCATTTATTTATTTATTTAAATATTCATAGAGAAAGTTGTCAACCCCTCTCTTCTTCCCCCCATTGCATATTGTTACTTATCGGATATAGAATAAATCTGTTTCCTTTTATTTTAAAAAATAGGATTGTTCCATTATTAATAAAAAACTAGAACAAATTTTAATCCTTTTTCTGAGATAATCTACTGAAAGGTTAGAGTCCATAGTATAATTTTTTGTAGTGCAATAAAGTTACATAGTGTCTATTTTTTTTTTGTTGATATAAGGGGTATTTTCATGGGTTTACCTTGGTATCGTGTTCATACTGTTGTATTAAATGATCCGGGCCGTTTGCTTTCTGTTCATATAATGCACACAGCTCTGGTTGCTGGTTGGGCCGGTTCGATGGCTCTATATGAATTAGCAGTTTTTGACCCCTCTGATCCTGTTCTTGATCCAATGTGGAGACAGGGTATGTTCGTTATACCTTTCATGACTCGTTTAGGAATAACTAATTCGTGGGGTGGTTGGAATATCACAGGAGGGACTATCACGAATCCGGGTATTTGGAGTTACGAAGGTGTGGCCGGAGCACATATTGTGTTTTCGGGCTTGTGCTTTTTAGCAGCTATTTGGCATTGGGTTTATTGGGATCTAGAAATATTTTGTGATGAACGTACTGGAAAACCTTCCTTAGATTTGCCCAAAATTTTTGGAATTCATTTATTTCTTGCAGGAGTGGCTTGTTTTGGTTTTGGCGCATTTCATGTAACAGGATTGTATGGTCCTGGAATTTGGGTGTCTGATCCTTATGGACTAACTGGAAGGATACAATCTGTAAATCCCGCGTGGGGTGTGGAAGGTTTTGATCCTTTTGTTCCTGGGGGGATAGCTTCTCATCATATTGCAGCAGGAACGTTGGGCATATTAGCAGGTCTTTTCCATCTTAGTGTGCGTCCGCCCCAACGTCTATATAAAGGATTACGTATGGGAAATATTGAAACCGTCCTTTCCAGTAGTATTGCTGCTGTGTTTTTTGCAGCTTTTGTCGTTGCTGGAACTATGTGGTATGGTTCAGCAACAACCCCCATTGAATTATTTGGTCCTACCCGCTATCAATGGGATCAGGGATACTTCCAGCAAGAAATATATCGAAGAGTTGGTGATGGACTAGCCGAAAATAAAAGTTTATCAGAAGCTTGGTCTAAAATTCCCGAAAAATTAGCTTTTTATGATTACATTGGTAATAATCCAGCAAAAGGAGGGTTATTTAGAGCGGGCTCAATGGACAATGGAGATGGAATAGCCGTCGGTTGGTTAGGACATCCCATCTTTAGAGATAAAGAGGGGCGTGAACTTTTTGTACGTCGTATGCCTACTTTTTTTGAAACATTTCCAGTTGTTTTGGTGGACGGGGACGGAATTGTTAGAGCTGATGTTCCTTTTCGAAGGGCAGAATCGAAATATAGTGTCGAACAAGTAGGTGTAACTGTTGAGTTCTATGGTGGCGAACTTAATGGAGTCAGTTATAGTGATCCCGCTACTGTGAAAAAATATGCTAGACGTGCTCAATTGGGTGAAATTTTTGAATTAGATCGTGCTACTTTGAAATCAGATGGTGTTTTTCGTAGCAGTCCAAGGGGTTGGTTTACTTTTGGACATGCTTCATTTGCTCTGCTATTCTTTTTCGGACACATTTGGCATGGTGCTAGAACTTTGTTTAGAGATGTTTTTGCCGGTATCGACCCAGATTTAGATGCTCAAGTAGAATTTGGAGCATTCCAAAAACTTGGAGATCCAACTACAAGAAGACAGGTAGTCTGATAGAACATTCTTTTGTTGCTTTTCGACTTTTTTTGTTACGATTTTGAATTTCACATAGAGAACTAGATAAATTTGGATGCATTTACTCCGGTTCTTTCTTTTTTATCTGGGAAATGCGCCCCAATAAACAGGTATGAAAGCTATAATTGTAAACCACGATCAAATCTATGGAAGCATTGGTTTATACATTCCTCTTAGTCTCGACTTTAGGAATTATATTTTTCGCTATCTTTTTTAGAGAACCCCCTAAAGTTCCAACGAAAAAGACGAAATAATTTTTATTATCTTAATTGAAGTAATGAGCCCACAATATGGGGCTCATTACTTCAACTAGTCTCCATGTTCTTCGAATGGATCTCTTAGTTGTTGAGAGGGTTGCCCAAAAGCAGTATATAAGGCATACCCAGTAAAACTTACAAGTAAACCAGATATAGAGATGGCAATTAGGGTTGCTGTTTCCATTATTATAATTATAAAGTTTCAAGATCCTAATAGATCTATAGGATAAGATCTTTATATTTACATCGGAATGGTATACAAAGTCAACAGATCTCAATGAATAAAAAATCGTATTTATGGCTACGCAAACCGTTGAGGATAATTCTAGATCTGGTCCAAGACGAACTGTTGTAGGGGATTTATTGAAACCATTAAATTCAGAATATGGTAAAGTAGCTCCGGGGTGGGGAACTACCCCTTTGATGGGTGTTGCAATGGCTCTATTTGCGATATTTTTATCTATTATTTTGGAGATTTATAATTCGTCCATTTTACTGGACGGAATTTCTATTAATTAGATTTACGAGAATAGAGTAATTAGCTTTTCAATAGAAAGGAAAGTTAAGCATTTAGGTTTCTTATTGTTTGTTAGCCTATTCCATTTTTATTTGGTAGTTTGATCGTGGAATTTCTTTGTTTCTGTATTTCCGGAATATGAGTGTGTGACTTGTTTTAATTGATCTTATTGATAGTACAGAACATAAAATGGATCTGTCATCTTGATAGAGATGGTTTTATCCCGTCAGATATTTATTCTAGTATCTGGAGCACGGAATATAGAAAATTTATAAAAATATTAGAACTATGATTCATACTAAATATTTAGACCCCGTAATCGGATTTAAAAAACTTTTCAAAGAGTTATAAAACTAAATTGAAGAATTTTCATCCTTTAAAATAAAACTTCCGGAACTTACCTTTGATCAAAGGACAAACGTTTCTTTGGATTTTTTCATTATGTCTATTCATTGAATAAGTGATGATCCAGCAATTCTTACTCAGGGAATTTTTGGACCTCCATTAAAGGTTTTTTTGAATCATCGTGGTTATAGTATGAATCTGATGTTTTTTTAATTGATTCGTATGGTCCTAACAAGAGAATTCCTATCAATAATAAAAATTTAATGATAATAATTTAATAATAAAGAAGAAAGCAGTAAAATCACATTACACATAAAAAAAATGAAGTAAGTAATAGAATATTCAAGAGGCCCGAAAAGATCAAGATAAAGACAAGAGAGCCGACTTGAGATTTTGGCATGATAACCCAAAATAATAGCTTTCGGATTTCCATTTTTTCTTATCGTCAGAGAAAATTAGAATCATAGGATTAAATCAAGATTTCTATTACAAATATCTGTTTTCGTTACAACCAGTGTATTTGGGTATTTTTGTTTGAGCCGTACGAGATGAAATTCTCATATACGGTTCTTCGGGGGGGTTCCATTGGTTTACCTATCTCAATAAAGTCTATGATTGGTTCGAAGAACGTCTTGAGATTCAAGCGATTGCTGATGATATAACTAGTAAATATGTTCCTCCTCATGTGAATATATTTTATTGTTTAGGAGGAATTACACTTACTTGTTTTTTAGTCCAAGTAGCAACGGGATTTGCTATGACTTTTTATTATCGTCCGACCGTTACTGAAGCTTTTGCTTCTGTTCAATATATAATGACTGAGGCTAACTTTGGTTGGTTAATTCGATCAGTTCATCGATGGTCGGCAAGTATGATGGTCTTAATGATGATTCTACACGTATTTCGTGTGTATCTCACAGGTGGTTTTAAAAAACCTCGTGAATTAACTTGGGTTACGGGTGTA